AATTAGAGGAGCTCGGTAATTTCTATAGAGTAAGATGTCTCAAATAAGGTTAAATTATATGATATAGTAGGTGGGGGGGGGGGGGGGTGAATGTTAGTGAAAGGCTGATAAAAGGTTAGTCCCTATAGAAAGGGAAAGTTTTAGTGGGATCAATGTGTGATGATAAGTTAATTTATAAAAGTTAAGTTTAAGAGCTGCTTATTATTTTTCTTGTTTTTGGGGTTTGGCAAGAGTTAAAAATAAATGACAGTATAACTTAACGGGGGTAAGGGGGTTTGCCTAAATACTTTCTGGATAAAACAAACGCGCGCATGCGCATGCGTATGCGTATGCGTATGCGTATGCGTATGCGTATGCGTATGCGTATGCGTATGCGTATGCGTATGCGTATGCGTATGCGTATGCGTTATGCGGTGCTTGCGGGGGGGGGGGAATAAGGGTATGTATTATGTCTTACGATCATTAACTTCAATTTGACCTTCATTACATTTCAATTTGCCTGCTTATCCCATTTCCAGCTTTACTAGCTATAGCTCTATCCTTCGAACATTAGTATGTCTTCCAATCATGGACTTAATTTTCGGCCCCCATAGAGGATAAGCCCAGCTACATGATTATTGGCGAGATTAGATGTTAGCTGAGTCATAGCAAGTTCTCCCCCCCAAAAAAAAATCTTACCAGAGGCATGACACCACAGTTATGTGTCGGCATGGGCTGATTAGTCATTAATCCATCGAGATGTCTTATTTAAGAGGAAAGTATGGGCGATTTTAGGTGAGATGGTCCTGAAGTAAGAACCAGATGCCAGATAAAGTGTGAGAAATAGAAACCCCCACGATTGTATGGGCCCGGAGCGAGAAGAGGTATACTGCTCGCAAGGGTTGATGATTTCACGTGAGATGGTAGTCGATAGATAACCCATTGGAGGTGATATGCGGGTTGACTAGGATTAACTTAATAGAATGTGCTATGTCCGATTAAGAGTAGTATGTATATGTAATATTAAGCATGTTATGTACTTGCTTATATGCATGGGGAATATAATATAATGTACGTTATACATATTATGTTTTATGTATAATTAAACATTGATAGTACATGCTTATATGCATGGGGAATATAATATAATGTACGTTATACATATTATGTTTTATGTATAATTAAACATTGATAGTACATGCTTATATGCATGGGGGATATAATATAATGTACTTATACATATTATGTTTTATGTATAGTTAAACATTGATAGTACATGCTTATATGCGGTAGAATAGGTGTATTTAATTATTTCAAGGAATAGTTTAAGATAGAATATCAGCTTTGGGTGTTGATGGTGGGGCTAATGCTTCTTCCTTGATGTCTTAGGGAGGCGTGAGTCTCCATCTCTGGTTTACAAGACCAGTATAATGTTTATACTACAAAGGCTCTTCATTTTAATAAATTGTTTTCGAATAGACTTGTGATTGGTATAATGACTAGAAGTAGGAGGAAATATAAGATAGAAGCTAATTGTCCAATGATGATGAATGGGTGTTCGACGGGTTGTCCTCCGATTCATGTTAGTGTAAGGAGGTCTGCTACTAGGATTCAAAATAAGCATTGACTGAATGGGCGAAATATTATACTTCGTTGTTTGGAGGTGTGGAGAAGGGGGATAAAGGCTAAGATGAGAATAGATAGGACTAGGGCTAGTACTCCTCCTAATTTATTAGGGATGGATCGCAGAATGGCGTAGGCAAATAGAAAATATCATTCTGGCTTAATGTGGGGAGGCGTGTTTAGGGGGTTGGCTGGTGTATAATTGTCTGGGTCTCCTAGTAAGTCTGGAGAAAATAGTACTAGGCATGTTAGTACTAGGATCAAGATGAGTACTCCTAGGATGTCTTTAATCGTATAGTATGGGTGGAATGGAATTTTGTCAGCGTCTGATGCTAGTCCAGATGGGTTGTTTGAGCCTGTTTCGTGGAGGAAAAGAAGGTGTACTCCGGCTAGTGCAGCAATTACAAAGGGGAGAATGAAGTGGAAGGCGAAGAATCGGGTAAGAGTTGCTTTGTCAACTGAGAATCCACCCCAGATTCATTGGACAAGGTCGGATCCAATATAAGGGATGGCTGAGAGCAGGTTGGTAATGACTGTGGCACCTCAGAATGACATTTGTCCTCATGGGAGGACATACCCTATAAAGGCAGTCGCTATAACTGCAAATAGTAGCAGGACACCAATGTTTCATGTCTCTAGAAATATATATGATCCGTAGTAAAGACCTCGTCCGACGTGTAGAAACAGGCAGATGAAAAATATGGATGCGCCGTTTGCGTGTAGATAGCGGATCAGTCAACCGTAGTTAACGTCTCGGCAAATATGGGTGACAGATGAAAAGGCAGTTACTGTGTCTGATGTGTAATGTATGGCTAGGAATAGGCCTGTTAGGATTTGAATGATTAGGCAAATGCCTAGTAGGGAGCCAAAGTTTCATCACGATGAAATATTGGATGGTGCGGGTAGGTCAATAAATGAGCTGTTGATGATTTTTATTAGGGGGTGAGTTTTTCGGATATTTGTCATTATTATTTCTGTAGTTGAATAACAACGGTGATTTTTCATGTCATAAGTCATGGTTAAATTCCATGTAGAAATTATGATGACATACATTGTTACTATTTTAAGTACTATTTTTGTAGTAAGTTTCGTGGGTTTTTCTTCAAAACCTTCTCCAATTTATGGGGGTGTGGGGCTAATTATTAGTGGTGGTGTCGGTTGTGGTATTGTGTTAAACTATGGGGGGTCTTTTTTAGGGTTAATAGTATTTTTAATTTATTTAGGGGGGATGTTAGTGGTGTTTGGATATACTACAGCTATGGCTATGGAGGAGTATCCAGAAGTGTGAGTATCTAATAATACTGTGCTGTTTACATTTTTGTTGGGATTAATGGGGGAGAGTATGTTGATTGCTTATTTGTTGTTAGAGGATGAGGATTTAAAATTTGAAATTGTTTTAAATTTTAATGGGGAGGGTGATTGAGTAATTTATGATACAGGGGATTCAGGTTTTTTTAGTGAGGAGTATATGGGGATTGCTGCTCTTTATAGCTATGGTTTTTGATTAGCTATTGTATCTGGGTGGTCTTTGGTTACATGTATTGTTGTAATTATAGAGATTACGCGTGGTAATTAAATAAGAGTAAGCTTACGAGTAGTGTAATTAGGAAAGATAAGAAGTAGAGTTTAATAAGGCCTTTTTGGTTTGATACTGTAATAGAGGATTTAGCTTGAAAGTTTGAGACTGATTTAGGGAGAATAGTCTCTATTCAAGTGAGGTCTAATAATATGGAGGACAACTTTTGGCTTATTAGTAGGCTGGTTGATGGGATTGAGCGGTGAATGATAGTAGGGAAATAGCCTAACATGTTGGAGAATTTATGGTAATTATGTGGTTGTGGGAGTTTAAGGTTTTGTGTTGTAAGATTTAGTTCTATTGCTAGGGCGAATCCCGTTAATGTAACTATTAAGGCTGTGAGTTTAAGGTATGGGGGTATAGTTATTTGGGGAATAGTTGTGGGAGTAATATTGTATGAAAGGATAAAACCAGCGAAAATACTTCCAATTAAGAGGCGTTTGATGGAATTAATTAATAGTGGATTATTTTCATTAATTAGGATAAGGGTGGGGCATCGTGGTTGTCCTAGTAGTGAAAAGTAGAGGATTCGTGTACTATAAACAGCAGTTAGGGAGGTTGCAATAAGTGTGATAAGTAGGGCTCAGGCGTTGGTATACGACGTGTTTGCGGTTTCGATGATCAGGTCTTTAGAGTAGAATCCTGTTAGGAAAGGGGTTCCTGTTAATGCGAGGCTGCCGACAATTAGGGAGGTTGTGGTAAATGGTAGGGCTTTGAATAGGCCTCCTATTTTTCGAATGTCTTGTTCGTCGTTAAGGTTGTGGATAATGGATCCAGAGCATATAAATAATATTGCTTTGAAAAAGGCGTGTGTGCAGATATGAAGAAATGCTAAATGGGGCTGGTTGATGCCGATTGTTACTATCATTAAGCCAAGTTGACTTGAGGTGGAGAAAGCAACAATTTTTTTGATATCATTTTGGGTCAATGCACAGATAGCTGTAAATAAAGTAGTAATTGCGCCTATACAGAGGATGAGTGATTGAATAAATTTATTGTTTTCTAGTATAGGGTAAAATCGGATTAATAGGAAAATGCCGGCGACAACTATAGTGCTGGAGTGGAGTAATGCTGATACGGGTGTTGGGCCTTCTATTGCAGATGGGAGTCAGGGGTGAAGTCCGAATTGGGCTGATTTTCCTGTGGCTGCTAGGAGAAGGCCGAGTAGAGGTAGGTTATTATGTCCTATATCTAGTATAAAGATCTGTTGTAGTTCTCAGGAGTTGGAGTTAAATAAGAATCAGGCTATGGCTAGAATAAATCCAATATCTCCAATGCGATTGTATAAAATAGCTTGTAGAGCAGCTGTATTTGCGTCGGCTCGTCCGTATCATCAGCCGATTAGTAGGAAGGATATGATTCCTACCCCTTCTCATCCAATAAATAATTGGAAAAGGTTGTTGGCTGTGACGAGAATTATCATGGTAATTAGGAATATTAATAGGTATTTGAAGAATCGGTTTATGTTAGGGTCTGAGTGTATATATCATATCGAGAATTCTATAATTGACCATGTGACGAATAGGGCTACGGGGATGAATAGTATTGAGAAATAGTCTAATTTAAAGCTTAGGGAAAGTTTAACAGTTTGAATGGTGATTCAGTGTCAGTTTGAGATTACTGCTTCGTGTCCTAAGTTAATAAATATTAGGGTGGGAATTAGGCTAGTTAAGAAAGCGTATGAAATGATGGTTTTTACATAATAAGGGTATTGGCGGGTTTTGTAGATTGAAGAGAAAGATATGAGCACGGGTAGTGTCAGTATAAAGAGGGAAGTTAAAAGAGTAGAAGTATATAGATTTATTACTTTTATTTGGAGTTGCACCAATTTTTTGGTTCCTAAGACCAACGGATAACTACTATCCTTTAAAAGTGTAAGAAAGCCATACTTTTATGTATGGTAGCATGAGTTAGCAGTTCTTGCAATCTTTCTCGGTAAATAAGAAGGTATTAGCTTCTGTCACTAGATTCACAATCTAATATTTTTATTAAACTATATTTACAGTACATGGTACCCAAAATTAGTTTTGGGTTGGCTGATAGGAGGAGTAGTGGGATGATATGTAGGGCCATGAGGGTGTTTTCTCGTGTAAAGGATGGTTTAATGGTGTTGATGTGGTGGGGGTATTTTCCTCGTTGTGTTGTAATAAGTATATAAAGTGAGTATAGTGCTGTGATTACTACGTTTAATCCTATGAGAATTATTGTAATATTTGATCATGAAAAAGATGATAATATAATGAATAACTCTCCGATTAGATTGATTGTGGGAGGGAGGGCGAGGTTGGTTAGGCTAGCTAGTAATCATCATGTGGCTATTAGTGGTAGAATGGTTTGAAGGCCGCGGGCTAAAATTATGGTTCGGCTGTGGATTCGTTCATAGTTGGTGTTAGCTAGGCAGAATAATATTGATGATGTGAGTCCGTGAGCAATTATTAGTGCTGTTGCGCCTATAAAGCTTCATGGTGATTGGATGAGAATTGCTACGATGACTAGGGCTATATGGCTTACTGATGAGTAAGCGATTAGAGATTTTAGGTCCGTTTGTCGTAGGCAAATGGAGCTAGTTATAATTATGCCTCATAATGATAGTATGAGGAATGGGTAAGCTATAGTTTCTGTAATTGGATTTAGTAAGACTGTGATTCGTATCATACCATAGCCGCCTAGTTTTAGTAAGATTGCTGCTAGGACTATTGAGCCTGCGATAGGGGCTTCTACATGTGCTTTGGGTAGTCAGAGGTGGAGGCCGTATATTGGTATTTTAACTAGGAAAGCTATTATGCATGCTAGTCATAAGAAGTTATTTGATCATGAGTCTGTGATATTTAGGGCTAGAAGTTGGGTAATTGAAAAGTTTAGTGTGCCTGATAGGTTTTGAATATAAACTAGTGCTACTAGAAGGGGTAGTGATCCAACTAGGGTGTAGAATAAGAAGTATAGGCCGGCGTTTAGTCGTTCTGTTTGGTTCCCTCATCGTGTAATAATAATTAAGGTTGGAACCAGGGTCGCTTCAAATAAAATATAAAATATAATTAATTCTGTGGCTGAGAAAGTTATAATAAGAAAGATTTGTAGTAGGATGAGTATAGAGATATAAAGCTTTTTACGGGTTTCTGTCTCGTTTATTAGGTGATGTTGACTTGCCATTAATATAAGGGGGAGAAGTCATGTTGTTAGAGTTAAGAGTGGAGTGGATAGTGAGTCAGAGAAGAAAGTAAGGGAAAAGTAAATGTCGTTATTGTTAGGTTGGTTGAAGAGTGGCAGTGTCGTTAGGCTAATTAGTAAACTGTAGGCAGTGGTGTTGATTCAGAGAAATTTATTGTTAGATAGTCAGGTGAGTGGGATTAGTATAATGGTGGGTGTAATAATTTTTAGCATTGAAGGAGGTTAAGATTTTGTACATAGTCCACTCCGTATGTGTTGGAGACCATCACTAGGAGTGAGAGTCCGACGGCAGCTTCGCAGGCTGCGAATACTAATAAAATAACTGGGAGCATATTGGCTAATGTAAAGTGGGAGTTGAGTACTATAATGGCCCCTATAATAAATAAGGTCAGTATCATGCCCTCTAAGCATAGGAGGGAAGATATAAGGTGGGACCGATATATTAATAATCCTAGAAGGGCTACTGTAAATGCTAGGATAATGTTTATTTGTACTAAAGACATTAAGTAATTATGAAATAAATCATAGTCTAATGAGTCGAAATCATTTGTTTTATCTAAACTAATTACTATATTCAGTTCACTCCAGTCCTTTTTGTATTCATTCGTAGGCCAGACTTATTGCTAAGAGAGTGATTAGAGCCAGTGATATCGCGGTTATAGTATAAATTTGGTTTGTTTGGGATGCTCATGGGAGTGGTAGGAGTAGTGCGATTTCTAGGTCGAATAGGAGGAATGTGATTGCCACTAGAAAAAATTTTATTGAGAAAGGTAGGCGGGCGGATCCCATAGGGTCGAAACCACATTCGTAGGGGCTGGCTTTTTCTGCATAAATGTTAAGTTGAGGTAATCAAAATGCAATTAGGACTAGGATTGAAGATAGGGCTATGTTTGTTAGTAGGGCTAGTAGTATATTAATTATTCCTTCCCGGGGTCTTACTGGGACTGGCTGATTGGAAGTCAGCAGTACTTATTAATACTAAAGGAATATGAGCCTCATCAGTAGATAGAGACGTAAAGGAATAATCATACTACGTCTACGAAGTGTCAGTATCAAGCGGCGGCTTCGAACCCAAAGTGGTGTTTTGAAGTGAAATGAAATTTTAGTTGTCGTAGTAGACATACTATTAGGAAAGTGGAGCCAATAATTACGTGGAAACCATGGAAGCCGGTAGCTATAAAGAATGTTGAGCCATAGATTCCGTCTGAGATGGTAAATGGGGCTTCGTAGTATTCGGCGGCTTGTAGGACAGTGAAATAGATGCCGAGTGCAATTGTGATGAATAGTGCTTGAATTGTGTGTTTTCGGTTCCCCTCTATTAGGCTGTGGTGGGCTCAAGTGATGGACACTCCTGATGCGAGTAGAACTGAGGTGTTAAGTAGTGGGACTTCTAGTGGGTTAAGGGGTTTAATGCCTGCTGGAGGTCAATAGCCGCCTAATTCGTGAGTAGGGGCTAGGCTAGAGTGGTAAAAGGCTCAGAAAAATCCGGCAAAGAAAAATACTTCGGAGATAATAAAAAGGATTATGCCATAACGGAGTCCTTTCTGAACAATAGGGGTGTGGTGGCCTTGGAATGTTCCTTCACGAACTACGTCTCGTCATCATTGGTATATGGTGAGTAGATTGGTTAATAGTCCGATTGATATAAGGATTATAGAGTTGAAGTGGAATCATATTACTAAGCCGGATGCTAGTAGGAGGGCTGATAGGGCTCCTGTTAGAGGTCAGGGGCTGGGGTTGACTATGTGATAAGCGTGTGTTTGGTGGGTCATTAGGTGTTATCGTGAAGGTAGAGGCTTACTAGTAGGGTGAAAACGTAGGCCTGAATGAGGGCAACAGCAAATTCGAGTACTGTTAGTATGATTAAAATGATAAAAGTAATAAATGCTGTAAGAGGGCTAATACTTATGAGAACAAGGGTAGCCCCTCCAATTAGGTGAATTAATAAGTGGCCGGCTGTAATATTTGCTGTTAGTCGAACAGCTAAGGCCATGGGTTGAATAAATAGGCTAATAGTTTCGATAATAATTAGTATTGGGATAAGGGGCAGAGGTGTTCCTTGAGGGAGGAAATGGGCTAGTGATGCCTTAGTTTTATACCGGAACCCAGTAATAACAGTTCCAGCTCAGAGGGGGATAGCCATCCCTAAGTTTATTGAGAGTTGTGTTGTGGGCGTAAATGAGTGGGGTAGCAATCCAAGTAGATTAGTGGAGCCAATAAATAAGATCAGAGAGATGAGTATTAGGGTTCATGTTTGGCCCTTTTGGTTGTGAATTGCTATTATTTGTTTTGATGTTAGTTGAATTAGCCACTGTTGGAGAGAGACGAGTCGGTTATTAATTAGTCGACTAGGGGCGGGGAATATAATGCTGGGGAACAAAATAATGAGGGCAACAATAGGGAGGCCTATTATTGTTGGGGTAGCGAAAGAGGCGAATAAATTTTCGTTCATTTTGTTTCTCAGGGGTTGTTGTGTTTAAGTGTCTTTAGTGATTTTAGTTCGGGATTCATTGGGTAGAGGAATTTCGAAATTTTTAGTTGAAATACAATAAATAATGTTAGGATTATTGAGAGGATTGTAATAAATCATGTAGAGGTATCAAGTTGTGGCATGTCATCAAGGAGAGGGTGGGGCTCTCAATCTTTAACTTAAAAGGTTAATGCTAAATTAGCTTCTTGATGAATTTATAGTATTGAGGAAGATCATTTTTCGAAGACTTTCAGTGGGACTAGTTCAAGAACAATGGGTATGAAGCTGTGGTTTGATCCACAAATTTCGGAGCATTGACCATAATATAGACCTGGTCGTGTGGCTAAGAGTGTGGTCTGGTTCAGGCGCCCTGGGATAGCATCAGTTTTTAGTCCTAGTGATGGGACTGCTCATGAGTGAAGGACGTCTTCGGATGTAACTAATATTCGTACTGTTATTTCTATTGGAAGGACAGCTCGGTTGTCCACTTCTAGTAGGCGGAGATCACCTGGTTTGAGGTCTGTTGTGGGGATTATGTAAGAATCAAAGTTTAGCTCATCATAGTCAGTATACTCATAGCTTCAATATCATTGGTGACCCACTGTTTTCACTGTGAGGGTAGGGTTATTGATTTCGTCTATTATATAAAGAATTCGTAGTGAGGGAAGTGCAATTAAAATAAGGATAATTGCGGGGAGAATTGTTCAGATTGTCTCTACAGCTTGGGCGTCTATTGTGTTTGTATGTGTAAGCTTTGTAGTTAACATCGAAGAAATAATATATAAAACTAGCGAGCTAATAAGGAAAACGATTATGAGAGCATGATCATGAAAGTTTGTTAATTCCTCTATGATAGGGGAGGTTGCGTCTTGAAGGCCTATTTGAAAAGGGTATGCCATGGAGATATACGAGGTTTTCACTCGTAACTTAACTTTGACAAAGTTATGTAATATTTTACTAATATCTCATTATTGAGAAAGACATAGTGGTTATGAGGTTGGCTTGAAACCAATTTTAGGGGGTTCGATTCCTTCCTTTCTTACATAATTATTTTGAGTTAACGTAAACAGGTTCTTCAAATGTGTGGAAGGGCGGGGGACATCCGTAGAGTCATTCAATGTTGGTAGTAGTTAATTCCACTGATGTGACTTCTCGTTTAGAGGCGAATGCTTCTCAGACTATAAATACTATGACTACAACAGCTGTTAGTGAGATAAATGACCCTATAGAAGATACAGTGTTTCATGCGGTATAAGCATCTGGGTAATCAGAGTAGCGTCGTGGTATACCTGATAGACCTAAGAAATGTTGAGGAAAGAATGTTATATTGACTCCGACAAATATAATGGCAAAGTGGATTTTTGCTCAGGTTGAGCTTAGAGTGTATCCTGTGAAAAGGGGGAATCAGTGAACAAATCCTGCAATGATGGCGAATACGGCCCCCATTGATAAGACATAGTGGAAATGGGCGACCACATAATATGTGTCGTGAAGAACAATGTCTAGAGATGAGTTGGCTAGAACAATGCCTGTTAATCCACCCACTGTGAAAAGGAAAATAAAGCCTAGAGCTCATAGTATAGCTGGGGATCATTTAATATTTCCTCCATGCAGGGTGGCTAGTCAGCTGAATACTTTTACTCCGGTTGGAATGGCAATGATTATAGTTGCTGATGTGAAGTAGGCTCGTGTGTCCACATCAAGTCCGACTGTAAATATGTGGTGAGCTCAAACAATAAATCCTAAGAATCCAATTGATATTATTGCCCATACTATTCCCATGTAACCGAAAGGTTCCTTTTTTCCTGAGTAGTAAGTGACAACATGTGAGATAATTCCAAAGCCAGGGAGAATCAGAATATAGACTTCTGGGTGACCAAAAAATCAGAATAAGTGTTGATAAAGAATAGGATCACCTCCTCCGGCAGGGTCAAAGAAAGTTGTGTTTAAATTACGGTCGGTGAGTAGTATTGTAATGCCAGCAGCGAGAACAGGGAGCGATAATAATAGCAAAACAGCAGTGATTAGGACTGATCAGACAAATAAGGGGGTTTGGTATTGTGATATGGCTGGGGGTTTTATGTTAATAATAGTAGTGATAAAATTAATAGAACCAAGGATTGAGGAGACTCCTGCTAGGTGAAGGGAGAAGATTGCAAGGTCGACGGAGGCTCCTGCGTGTGCAAGATTTCCGGCTAGGGGCGGGTATACGGTTCAGCCTGTTCCTGCCCCGGCCTCAACTGTTGATGAGGCTAGTAGTAGTAGGAATGAGGGGGGTAGAAGTCAGAAGCTTATGTTGTTTATTCGTGGGAAAGCTATATCAGGGGCTCCAATTATTAGAGGGATAAGCCAGTTACCAAATCCTCCTATCATAATAGGTATAACTATAAAGAAAATTATGACAAAGGCATGGGCGGTGACAATTACGTTATAAATTTGATCATCACCTAGTAAGGCGCCCGGCTGCCCGAGCTCAGCGCGGATTAAAATGCTTAGGGCGGTACCTACTATACCAGCTCAGGCACCAAATACTATGTATAAAGTGCCAATGTCTTTGTGGTTTGTAGAAAATAATCAACGGGTAATGAACATAGGTAAAATGGCTGAGGGAAGGCATTAGACTGTAAATCTAAGGACAGGGGTTTGAGCCCCCTTTTTACCACAGCCCTGTGGTGAACAATCATATTGAATTGCAAATTCAAAGAAGCAGCTTCAATTCTGCCGGGGCTTCTCCCGCCTTTCTTTTTTTTTCAAGGCGGGAGAAGTAGATTGAAGCCAGTTGTTTAGGGTATTTAGCTGTTAACTAAAATTTCATGGGTTGGAAGCCCATCAATCTAGATAAGGACTTAGCTTAATGAAAGTGGTTGATTTGCATTCAATTGATGTAGGATAAAGTCTTGCAGTCCTTATTATCAGGAATTAAGTAAATTCTACTTGCTTAGAGCTTTGAAGGCTCTCGGTCTTTGCTAACCTAAATTCCTAATATAATGTGATTAGTAGCGGGGTTAGTGGGAGGGTTATTGTGGAGATAACAATGAGTGGTGCTATGAGAGGGGCTTGTTTTGTGTTCTCAAACTGTCATTTTATTTTGTTGTTGTTGGTAGTTGGGAATATGGTTAGGGTTGTTGAGTATGTGAGTCGTATATAGAAAAACAAGTTTAGTAAAGACAAGATTGCTATTATTGTTGGTATAATAATGCTGCCGTTTTTTGTTAGTTCCTGAATAATTATTCATTTTGGTAAAAATCCTGTTAGTGGGGGTAGTCCTCCTAGTGACAGTATAATTGTGAGGACAAGAACTGTGATAGTTGGTATTTTGTTTCATGCGTGTGATAGTGTTAGGGTAGTGGTGGATGATGAATAGATAAATAGTATGAATGTAGAGATGGTTATGGTGATGTATACTGTCAGGTTAAGTAATATGATGGAGGGTTCATAGGCTAAGATGGCTGTTATTCATCCTATATGTGCGATAGATGAATAGGCCATGATTTTTCGTAATTGTGTTTGGTTAAGGCCACCTCAGCCGCCAATGAGAATGGATAAAATTGATATAGAAAGTAGGAGGTCTAAGTTAATGGAGGGGTGGATTTGATACAAGATTGATAATGGGGCAATTTTTTGCCATGTCAGTAGGATTATGCCGGATGATATTGAGATCCCTTGGGTGACTTCTGGGACTCAAAAATGGAATGGTGAGAGTCCCAGTTTTATTACTAGGGCTAGTGTTATTAGTATGGATGCTGTGGGGTTGGTGATATTGGTGATGGTTCATTGGCCTGAGTAGAGTAGGTTTATGATGATTGCTAGTATTAAGATTATTGATGCGGTGGCTTGGGTTATAAAATATTTTGTAGAGGCCTCTATTGATCGTGGGTTATAGTTTTTTATTAATATGGGAATAATGGCTAGCATGTTTATTTCGAATCCAATTCAGACTATGAATCAGTGCGAGCTTATTGTTACGATCATAGTCCCTGTAATAATGGTAGCTAGAATAATACATAAGATTATGGGGTTTATCAGTAGGGGAAGGTATTAACCGACATTTTCGGGGTATGGGCCCGATAGCTTAATTTAGCTTACCTTACTTAGAGTCTGGTGTAATGTGGTAGCACGGAGATTTTTGATTTCTCAAGAGTAGGTTCAACTCCTATAATTCTAGAAATAAGAGGGCTTGAACCTCTATTTTTTACTCTATCAAAGTAACTCTTTTGTCAGACATATTTCTATGTTTGTGGTGGGATGCTTGATGTGAAAATGGGTAGGGATACATGTCATATGCATAAGGCTAATGTGAGGGGGAGGAAATTTTTTCATAGCAGGTGTATTAATTGGTCATAACGGAATCGTGGGTATGATGCTCGTACTCATAGAAACGAAACTGTCAGGAGGAGGGCTTTTGTAGTGAAGTTAATTGAGTATAGTTCTGGGAAGTGAATGGAGTGGAATGCCCCTAGGAATAGAGTAGCAGTTAGGACGTTTATTATAATAATGTTGGCATATTCTGCTAGAAAAAATAGTGCGAAGGGACCTGCCGCATATTCGACATTAAAACCTGATACCAATTCTGATTCACCTTCTGTGAGGTCGAAGGGAGCCCGGTTTGTTTCTGCTAGGGTGGAGATATACCATATTATGGCTAATGGTCATGAGGATAAGAGAAGTCATGTATATTCTTGGGTAACAATAAGGTTACTTAAGGAAAATGATCCGCTTATGAGAAGGATTGAGAGGAGGATGATGGCTAATGTGACTTCATATGAGATAGTCTGGGCTACGGCTCGTAGGGCTCCAATTAGGGCATATTTTGAATTTGAAGCTCAGCCTGATCATAGAATTGAATAGACGGAAAGGCTTGATACGGCTAACATAAACAATACGCCTAGGTTTATATTGATTAGTGGGTATGGTATGGGTAAGGGGATTCATATAGTTAGTGCTAGAGTAAGGGCTAAAATAGGGGCTATAATAAATATCGAGATTGATGAAGTCAGAGGTTTTAGCGGTTCTTTTGTGAATAGTTTGACTGCGTCTGCGATTGGCTGGAGTAAACCGTAAGGTCCTACAATGTTTGGGCCTTTTCGTAGTTGTATGTAACCTAGGACCTTGCGTTCAATTAGGGTCAAGAAAGCTACTGCAAGAAGTACTGGGACGATTATTGTTAAGAGGTTAATTATAAACATGATGTTAGAGAGAGGAATTGAACCTCTGGTTATAAAGGTTTAAGTTTTACGCAATTACCGGGCTCTGCCACTCTAACAAGACCTTGGTCTAAGGTCTGCTATGAAGTTGAGTTAATTAAATTGAGATAATATCATTTATTAACTCGAGGGCGCCCGTTGGGGGTAGGCCCTATTTCTCTTGTCCTTTCGTACTGGGAGAAATACGGAATAGATAGAAACCGACCTGGATTACTCCGGTCTGAACTCAGATCACGTAGGACTTTAATCGTTGAACAAACGAACCATTAATAGCTGCTACACCATTGGGATGTCCTGATCCAACATCGAGGTCGTAAACCCTATTGTCGATAGGGACTCTAGAATAGGATTGCGCTGTTATCCCTAGGGTAACTTGTTCCGTTGATCAGTTAGACTGGATCAATTGATAGGACTGTACTTTGACTTGTTAGTCTTGGTAAAAATCTCGGAGGTTAGTTTATGCTCCGAGGTCACCCCAACCGAAATTTTCTATCCAGTAAGAATTAGTGTTGTCCCTGGTGGGTAGTTGATTATTCTATTGGAGTAGGTAAATTAAAGCTCCATAGGGTCTTCTCGTCTAATTGGTGTATTTCCGCCTCTTCACGGAAAGGTCAATTTCACTGATTGGAAGTAAGAGACAGTTAAACCCTCGTGTGGCCATTCATACAAGTCCCTATTTAGGGAACAAATGATTATGCTACCTTTGCACGGTCAGGATACCGCGGCCGTTAAACAATTGTCACTGGGCAGGCAGTGCCTCTAATACTAGAAATGCTAGAGGTGATGTTTTTGGTAAACAGGCGGGGTTTGTGTTTGCCGAGTTCCTTTTACTTCTTTTAATCTTTCCTTAAGTGCACACCTGTGTTGGGTTAACAGTAAATTAATAAATAATTAATAGTGGGGTTTGTTTATTTAACTGTTAACTATCAGTAATGATATTTGGTCTGATATAAACTTGTGCGGGGAGATTTAAATCTTGTTACTCATATTAACAGTATTACTTCTACATAAGTGTAGATTAGTCCAGTTTTAGAATTAGGAGGTTTGGGTAAGTTTTTTACATTAAAGCGGGGTTGGTGATTTGTTGAGCTTGAACGCTTTCTTAATTGGTGGCTGCTTTTAGGCCAACTATGGTTGTTGATGTTGTTTACTCTCTAATAAAGGTTGTATCCTGGTCCAAAGAGCTGTACCCCTTTGGATTAACAGTTAAATTTACATGTATAATTTGGGAGTTACACGGTAAATTTAAAGTTGAACTAAAATTCTTATCTGGACAACCAGCTATCACCAGGCTCGGTAGGCTTTTCACCCCTATCCATAAATCTTCTCACTATTTTGCTACATAGACGAGTTAGCCCTTTTGGCTGTTCATGGATAGCTCGTCTGGTTTCGGGGTTACTAACTTCAGGTCTCTTTGCTAGGGCTGTTCTAGTTAAATCATTATGCAAAAGGTACAAGGGGTAATCTTTGCTGTTTTGTACTTTTAATAATTCTTTCAGTCGTTCCCTTGCGGTACTTTCTCTATGGCGCCGAAATAAATTTTCTATCTCCTATACTATTATTAATATAAATGTTTTGTTTACATTTAATAAAATATTTGGGCATGCTGCTTAGTGTTTGGGCTAGCTTTAGTTCAAAGTGGTCATGTTAGGTGAAATCTTCTGGGTGTAAACCAGATGCTTTGTTTAAGCTACACTTTGATTCGTCCAAGCACACTTTCCAGTATGCTTACCTTGTTACGACTTATCTCCTCTAATACTAGTTAGTCTGGGATTATGTATTAGTAGACTTAAATACTTGAGGAGGGTGACGGGCGGTGTGTGCGTGCTTCATGGCCTGGTTCAGTTAAGCGCTCTATTCTTAACTTACTACTAAATCCTCCTTTGGTCTCTAGTTTCATAGAAACTTTCGTGAATGTTCTAGTTATAGAAAATGTAGCCCATTTCTTCCCGCCCCATAAGCTACACCTTGACCTAACGTTTTTATGTAAAATACTTAAGCTTACTGTTATTCCTTTTAAGGGTTTGCTGAAGATGGCGGTATATAAGCTGAATTAGCAAGGGGCGGTGAGGTTTATCGGGGTTTATCGATTATAGAACAGGCTCCTCTAGATGGATATAAAGCACCGCCAAGTCCTTTGAGTTTTAAGCTGTTGCTAGTAGTCCTCCGGCGAGTAGTTTTGTTAATTAAATTACCTAAGTTTAGGGCTAAGCATAGTGGGGTATCTAATCCCAGTTTGGGTCTTGGCTATCGTGTGATCAGAAATAATAAAGTCACTTTCGTAGTTTATTTTAGTCTTGACTGTTGCTTTCTACAGCCTAGTCAAGTTTTATCTTTATTTTATTTAGTGCTCTTTAACACGCTTTACGCCGTTGCCTATTAATTTGGGTTAATCGTATGACCGCGGTGGCTGGCACGAAATTTACCAACCCTAAATATTAGCATAACTTAGTCGAACTTTCGTTCATGGCTTAATTTTTATCACTGCTGTTTCCCGTGGGGGTGTGGCTAAGCAAGGTGTGATTAGCTACTTATAAATAAGTGTGCTTGATACCTACTCCTTTCAGTCAAAGGTGATTTAGAGGGTATTCTCACAGGAGTGCGGATACTTGCATGTGTAAATTTACTAATAATCAATAGGAAGGCTGGGACCAAACCTTTAGTTGTTTATGGAGTCTTGAAGACTCATCTAAGCATTTTCAGTGCTTTGCTTTATACTATTAAGCTACATGAAC